TATTTGCAGGGGTAGAAACCGCAGCAGTTAAGAAATTACAACCTTCCAAATAGGAACTGGCCAATCCATGAGTATACCATGAAGTTACAAAAGTTGTACCTGTGAACCAACCCCCTAAAGCGAAATAAGCACAAGGAAAGAGCAATAGGCCGGACCAGCCTACAAAAACAAAACGGTCCCTCCGTAACCAGTCATCCATAATATCAAATAAATCATTTTCTTCTTTGGTAATTTTACCAAGAGCTATAGTCATAGTGATCCTCCTATTCAACTACTTCAACCATTTCCGAACACCTCATCTCATTTTCAGGGCATGTGATAGTTCAATTATGTATGTACGATTCGTTATTCCATGCCCTTTAGAATACAATGGGTTTCGAAAAAAAAAAGAAAAATAATTTTTTATTTTCTATTGGTTGATAAACCGACCTAGGTAACTCCATGAGTGCAATTCGACTAGTCTTTACTATATAACCATTTGCACCCTAAATTGTCCTGTAACTCAGATTCCAGAATATATCTTTTAATGAGTCCAACAAAAAAAGGAAAATTTCTTTTTTCCTTGCCCCTAAATGAAATATTAAATGAAATAATGATAAACTGGAACTGAAGGCCCCTTTCTCGCGTTCGTTCTCTATTTGCATTGCTGAAACAAAACAACAAAACAATATGGGAATCAGATTTTGAAATTAAGGAAAGATATTGAAAAATGGATTTTTCAATTATATATATATATATATATTATATGTATCGGAAAAGAATATATTATATGTATCGGAAAAGAATAGCGATTTATTCCTATAGAGCGTCCATTAACAAGAAAATCAAATCATAAATATCGACAAATTCTTGTCTTTTGTGATCACAAATTCTTGTCTTTTGTGATCTAAGAAACTAAAAAAGGAAATAAAAAACCCGCTTTCTACAATTTAATATATATCGAATTTAAATATCAGAATAGCCAATATAGTCATGATTCAATGGGTCAGGTCCACTTACTTTTTTTTTTACTTACCATTTTTATGGTAGGTTTGGTGGGAACAATAGGGAAGTAGGAATATTTTGGTTTGTGATTAATAAATAGGGGTTGGATATCTAGAATATTTATGTTATGTTTCCTGGAAGGGGTTGGATATCTAGAATATTTATGTTATGTTTCCTGGAAGGGGTTGGATATCTAGAATATTTATGTTATGTTTCCTGGAATAGTTAAATAAATAATAATAAGATATAAAGAAATAATAATAAGATATAAAGAGGACTATTATGTCACTACTATGTGACTACAGACTAGAAGCCCCCACCCACTAAGTTCAATTAGTCAATATAATAATAATTTAATGTTCAACTTTTTAATTATTAATTAGAACTCAAAATAAAATAATAAGAACTCATTATATTATAAATAATACAATAGTGTTTGCCTTTTTTTATTATCAAAAATATCTGTCTTCTTCGATGAAAAACGAAGACAAAGACTCGAGTTTCATGAAAAAAGCCCTTTATCGGATTTGAACCGATGACTTACGCCTTACCATGGCGTTACTCTACCACTGAGTTAAAAGGGCCTGCTCAATTCATGACTTAGCCATTTTCCATTATATTATGAGTCTACTGCAAATATACATATATGCAGTAGACTCATAATATAATGGAAAAAGAAATTCTATTTACCTAGAAACTAGAAAAGGGGTAAAATTTTTCTCGTTTTTAAATTTTCTGACTTAATGTGAGATAGTGATAGACAGATTTTATCTGAACAAGAAACGAAGCAATGAGTTAAAATTGAAGAAAAAAAACGTTCAATTCAAATTCAAATCCTATAGAATCAAAATATAAAAAGACTGTTCGAATCTAGCCATACCATTAGATTATATTGACAATTCTAAAAAACTATTCATACTATCATTATAGTATGATGACGGTCGGGCGAATATGCCCCCATCGTCTAGCGGTTCAGGACATCTCTCTTTCAAGGAGGCAGCGGGGATTCGACTTCCCCTGGGGGTAGGGTACTACGAAAGGAAGTTGATCATGGATTATCAATAAGTATATAAAGAATTCTTCCTGGGTCGATGCCCGAGCGGTTAATGGGGACGGACTGTAAATTCGTTGACGACTGTCTACGCTGGTTCAAATCCAGCTCGGCCCAAGAATTCACCGCCTCATGAGTAAGATATAATTAATTTATCCTATAGAAAAGAAAGGGTAATGCCTGCTTCGTAAATAAATAAAGAAAAATTTTTCTCTATCTTTTTTTTTCATCTCATTGAAAGATTGATTATTTTTATTTAACAATAAAATCAAAAATCACTAGTTACTAATAATCCGTCTCATTCTCACTAAAGCCTGTGTTTATGTGGATATAATATCAATATAGCATTCGCATATCTGTTACGTTCCAACATCACGAGTAGAATATTCTTATGAAATCCTAAGTATATGTATGCTATACACCTCGCCGGGATTGTAGTTCAATTGGTCAGAGCACCGCCCTGTCAAGGCGGAAGCTGCGGGTTCGAGCCCCGTCAGTCCCGAACTAGGATCTCATGAATTGAGAAATTCATTTCTCTATTTTTGCGAAAGGGAAGACGAAGAGCAAAATGGAATCAAACAAATTCGTACCGTGGAGATTATTTCTTTTGTTTCGCATGTCTCATCAGATAAATATGGGAAGTTCCTTTTCTTCCCCAGTACTAATTGATAAGGAAAAATATATGTAGATTTCGTACAATTGGTACTATATGCTATATTCAGTATTTAAAGTTTAAGAGATACCAATACTCTTTTTTTTTTTCAATCATTCTGCTCTTGATCAATGAAATGGAATAGAGTGCTCAGATTTTTGGGGGGGTACAGACACAAAATAGCTTTGTTTATTATATGATATACAATGAACTTAATCTTCATAGAATGAAATTCTCCGGCAAAGTACTTTTTAGGTTAAAGCACATCTTTTCTAAATCTAATTTTTTTTTTTAGCCTCAATTATGACTACTGATTTGAAACAATTTATTTCATTCTCATTCCAATTTTATATTGAATTTTTGATGTATACGTTCCAACTCCAATCCAACAAAACAAAGAGTATTAAAATAACATAAAAAGACCAACAAAACCAAGTAGGGTTCCTTTCTTATTCTTAGTAAAGGTAAAGCTTGAATAGTCGATTTTTTAGACTTAACCTTACCTTTTTTACATCTCACTTATACTTATACTGTTCGTCTCTCTGTATGCCCTAGAGAATACCGTTTATATAATACCTTATAATTCTATATACAAAATCCTATGTATATGTATAAGTAGAAGAATTGTATAAGGAAGATAAGATGCTAGGTTATAGAAAAGAACAAGTGGAAAAAGGATGAAAACCTAATGATAGGTATTTATGATCTAATCAAAAATGGTTTTTTGTATGGATAAAAGATCTCCCTATGTTATACTATTCAATTCTCAACGAGAAATTGATTTGATAGATCAGAAATTTTTATTCATAATATTGATCTGATTCAGTATCATCAAGATACAATTCATCCCATTGAATTTACAGGAATCAAATTTATCATCTCTATGGGATTAGATCCCGAGTTAAGTTATTGCGAAAAAAAAAAGATTAGATTATGGAAGTCAATATTCTCGCACTTATTGCTACTGCACTGTTCATTCTAATTCCTACTGCTTTTTTACTTATCATCTATGTAAAAACAGTTAGCCAAAATAATTAATTTGAATGAATCATTGAATTATCAGTTCTTAGCAGTTCAATTCAATTCAATGATTCAAGAAATGAAAGAAAAGAATTCAAACTCGAAGTCTTAAATGAAATGATTGCGCTGAGCTGGAATCAGAACAGAAGTAGCTTATTAAGTATCTAAGCTAGTGTGGTAGAAAGAACTATATATTATAGTTCTTTCTATCACACTAGCTAGTATTGTATACTAATATTAATATAGGCTTCATATAGATAAAATTACAATATGTATATAGTAGATGTACATATAGATAAGATAAAACTTAAATTCTATTTATTTTTTTTCATCTCAAGAAGTCATTGATTGAACAATTAATGGATGATCCGCGTAGTTATATAATAACTTCTTCGGATTTGGAAAAGGGGTTAGAGTAAACCTGGCCGTTTTTCATCTTTAAACAAAACATGAGATGAGTCAAAAAAGTAGAATTTCTAGAAGTTTAAAACAAATGTGAAATGTGTAATATGTAAATAGCCTAACGGAAGAAAGATCTAATTTTATTATGTGTAGGACCTCTTTGGACAATCACTAATCGTTTCGCTTACAGTGGAAAGAAAAGATATAGTGTCATAATAACAGAATTTTTTTTCTAAAAGAAAAAAAATATAGACTATTTAGTCAAATTAGTCAAAATTGGGTTGGAAAGAATCTTCTATTATGCGTAGATTTGAGTTTCAAAATACAATTATGATAATGATTTATTACTCTATTCCAGTACAATTTTGAATACTTTTTTTTAAGGCAAGGCTTCGCAAAACGATTAATAAAGAATTGATACAGTTCGATTGAGCAATCGATTACTCAATTTAGTATTTGTAGTGTCCACAGCACTAGAGTCCACTCCTTCCCCATACTACAAGTGAAAGAGAAAATGTAAAGACGACCATTAAAGCAGCCCAAGCAAGACTTACTATATCCATGTGAATTATGTCCCTTATTTCTATGAAAGAATTATTCGATTATTATTTAATAATCATAGTGGAATCAATGGCACAGAGTCAAAATAGGATTCTGACTTAAGACTATTGATGAACCAAATCAATTCAATGAATACATTTGCAACAAGTTTCAATATTTTAAGATTTCCGGTAGAATCAGGAAGTAGTAAGTACAAGATGATACACGCGCCTTTTCTATACACAACTATATATCAGATACCTCTATTTTCTATTTGATCTAAGCTTACTGTCTTTCTATGAAAGAATCGGTAGAACCCACTGCCATTATTACTACATACATATATTCTTTTTTTCAATTTTTACCTTTACTCTATACTATAAGAGTCGACCAACTATTCTGATTCTATGTCTGAGCACTCATAGCCTTTCGTGAGTTTAAATACAAAGTATCTTCGTGCCTTTCTACAAGTCCAAAATTTATTTCCCATCATTGTATCCAATCTAATTTAATACCCAACAGAATCACGAGACGCTACTTAAAATTAAAAATTGTTTAAGAGATTTTGATATGCTAGTCTTTTATATAATCTTTTATTCTAGTAGTAAAAATGGGGTGCCTCTTAGGAATCTTTGTATATCGAGATTTCCGATCTTAATTCTGAATTCCATTATTTTTTTTTTTCAAAAAATGGTGAGAATCAATCATTACCAATGATTAAATTAATAATTGAGGTTTTTGCTTCATCCCTATTACTGCCGATTTGATTTGGGCTAGACTTAGATTTTAAGAAAAAAAGTTACAGTCTTTTCTAAAACCTATGCTATAGTTTATAAAAATAAAGTATTGACACGTCCACGCCTCCACTTCTTGCGGAGCAATAATTCATCGAATTAGATCGGCAGAATAAGAAATCAAAAATCTTTGGTTGATCAGGCGACACCCGGATTTGAACTGGGGATAAAGGATTTGCAGTCCCCCGCCTTACCACTTGGCCATGCCGCCAAATTCGATCCAAAATAAAATGGAAATATTAGCCATATTCTATTTCTACTACTAACTCTTTTTTTTATCTTGAATCCCGTTGTACTTAATCCTCAAAAACACATTCTTTTTTTTTTATCTGGTTTCTATTATTTTCTTCGATTTTTTATATCTCAAAATATACATCAGTTAATAATTTCCCTTCTCGTTTCTTTTCTATTAAGAGTCAAATTCTGGCGACAGACTGAAAAATTCAGGGCAAATTGGAACCATTAACAATTTACTTTAAATTAGTCTTTAAATTGAAATTAGTGAATGGTTCCTCAATTTTTATCGGAGATAAAATTTTATTTCCTTGAATGGAAAAAGAAAATTGATTTATGACCGATTTATGACTAATCTCATTTTTTTTTTTCAATAAAAAATACTTTTCTATTTCAATTATAACAACATATATGTGTATATGTAAACCCCAAAACACAAATTGTTACCCAGATACCGAAACGGGTCTCTCTCTTATGTACATATCCCTAGAGAGAATTCTCATATTTCAATTTTTCATTGAATAAATAGATTGAAATATTGAATAGAAAATACGAATTTTGGTGGAGTGTGATCCATGTTAATGTTGCTCCAGAAATTGCAAGAAAGGATGTGATATATGGATAGATAGCCATATCAACATGTACTTAATAAATACAATATTTTTTTTTTTTTAGTATATTTATATTAAGTTATACAATTCAAGCGTATTCTATAAATTTCCCTCCCTACAAAAAAAAAAATCCGCCAATTCTTTTTGGAACATGAAATTCCATTTTTTGTGTTAAAAAAGGGAAAACTCTATACTACTTCTGATTATTCTGTCTTTATTTCATTTATATAGATATAAAGAGGAGATTCAATCTCAATCATTCCTTTTTGTGGTATCCCGTCGGATCGTAATATCATATTAATACGTTAGGTAGAAGTTGGATCAATTTTGAAAAGGCTCCATAAGTATAAATAACAGAATTTTTTTCCAGAAATATTTTCTCAATTTAACCCGTCGAAAATTTGAACCTGCGCCCAAAATGTTCTTTATTCCGCCGTTCCGTCTCCGTTCATACGTTTGAAATAGATATATGGAGTTGACTAAAATTTTATGTGATTCAGTAAACAGAATATACATTCTATTATTGCTAGGTCGATCCATATGGGTCGATGAATAGTGAATCAATAATTGAATTTTTTCAATAAAAATAAATAGGAAACTTAAGATTAAGATGCTTCGGAATGGAAATGAGGGAATGTCCACAATACCTGGATTTAGTCAGATACAATTTGAGGGATTTTGTAGGTTCATTAATCAAGGTTTAACGGAAGAATTTCATAAGTTTCCAAAAATTGAAGATAGAGATCAAGAAATGGAATTTCAATTATTTGTGGAAAGGTATCAATTGGTGGAGCCCCTGATAAAGGAAAGAGATGCTGTATATGAATCACTCACATATTCTTCTGAATTATATGTCCCTGCGGGAGTAATTTGGAAAACCGGTAGGGATATGCAACAACAAACTGTTTTTATTGGAAACATTCCTCTAATGAATTCCCTGGGAACCTCTATAGTAAATGGAATATACAGAATTGTGATCAATCAAATATTGCAAAGTCCCGGTATTTACTATCGTTCAGAATTGGATCATAACGGAAATGCTGTTTATACCAGCACTATAATATCAGATTGGGGAGGAAGATCGGAATTAGAAATTGATAGAAGAACAAGGATATGGGCACGTGTAAGTAGGAAACAAAAAATATCTATTCTAGTTTTATCATCAGCTATGGGTTCAAATCTAAGAGAAATTCTAGATAATGTTTGTTACCC